TTCACTTCTACAATTCCATAGATTCAAGGTTCTGTTCTAGATTAAACAGAGTAATTTAAGTCTCGTTTGTATTATGGATAGGCTAACAACTAATTTAACCTTTCGAATATGTATATGCGTATGAGGTATTAGGTATTAACTTTATTTTTGAACGAGAGAGAAAAAAAGAATCTAAAATATAATTATTTTTGTTACATACTTTGTATAAAAAACACTTTACCCATCTATTTTATAGATGGGGTATTTCTCTAAAGACCGAGGCGGATAAACGTATGTAATATGATCTAAACTATTAATGAATATATATGTCTATTTATATTAAGTATTAAGTAATTTGTGGAAAAGAGACTCATAAAAATTAATCGTGTGCCAGGAACCAGATTTGAACTGGTGACACGAGGATTTTCAGTCCTCTGCTCTACCAGCTGAGCTATCCCGACCATTCCCATTCCCGATACCGCATCCTCATTTTACTAGATAACTTAGGTCTATGTCAATTCAAAGGGTATTATCCAGGTGCTATAATTTCTTGGATCTTCAAAAAAGGAAGACTTTGTCAGTTTCAGTATGAATAATGCTATCGACCATGACTCGTTCAAATGGGGAGTCTTTGGTCAAAGACGGTCATTTGTACATGTATCATATATCACAAGACTTGTCATAAGAGACAAATTTTTCTCTCGGATCCGTTTGTAAAAGAGTAGGGTGAATAAGAAAGATAACGAATTTTGAACTACTAACGAAAAAAAGGATAAGATAAATAGTTAAGGAGTTGAATGGGCTTTTTGGGGATAGAGGGACTTGAACCCTCACGATTTTTAAAGTCAACGGATTTTCCTCTTACTATAAATTTCATTGTTGCCGGTATTGACATGTAGAATGGGACTCTATCTTTATTCTCGTCCGATTAATTAGTTCTGCAAAAGAACTATCAGACTGTGTGGTGAATGCTTTGATCAATGAATATTCGATTCTTTCTTCAATATAGAATCGATTCACAACAATTTTTCCCTTTTTCATATAAATTCATATAAAAATACAGATTCAGGTCGTCATTAATCATTTGATAGAGTATTTCAGTACGTATACGTATGTATATACGTATATCCTTCATCTTTTCGGAAGTTTCAATGGAAGGATTCCTCTACCAATGCAACACAGTCAATTCCATTTGTTAGAACAGCTTCCATTGAGTCTCTGCACCTATCCTTTTTTCACCTTCTGGGCCTTTGTTTGTTTTTGTAAAATAGGATTTGGCTCAGGATTGCCCATTTTTATTAATTCCGGGGTTTCTCTGAATTTGAAAGTTCTCACTTAGTAGGTTTCCATACCAAGGCTCAATCCAATTAAGTCCGCAGCGTCTACCAATTTCGCCATATCCCCTTTTTGTTTTGAGATTAGTATCTCATTTTTATTGAGATGTCGTTCTCTTTTTTATTTCATTTCTACTGGAACCGTTGAATTCATTAAATACTGATTCCTATCTCGAAAAAGTTTTTATCCTCTTTTTTTTTCTTGGCTATCTTCTTTCATCTTCTATAGGAGACCCGCACCCACATTTGGTCCAATCAGAAACGATTCTATCATTTCTGTATCTGCAATTCAATATAGATGGAGATATACCACGTATATATGTCTCTCTTCTGCTCGTTTTTCCCACGCAATTTGGAATACTTGAACGGTCGATTCTTTTTTTCGTCTGAGCTTCCATCTTTACGAATCAAAGCGCAATAATGTCTCATTATTTAGACCAAATCATTCCATTTATAAATAGAAATATAAAATATGTATGATATGGAATAAAATAAAGAAGTGTAATAAAAAGACTTTAAAATAGCATTTGAAAGCAAAAACGAAAATGATTTAATCTAAAAATAGATCGAATCTAATATTTTTTAATATTAAATGCTATACTGTGCTATATAATTGTGATGTGAGAAAAATAAATAAATTATATATCGATAGATTTATCGTTATATTCATTTATCGTTATATTCTATGGCCTATGGTAAGTATGAGTATTGAATATTTCCTTTCAATTCTATATTTTATTTTTTCTATAGTAATATTCATTATGATTATGACTAGCTAATAGGAATCGCTAAGAATGCAAATAAGTATATTAATTAATAGCTAAGATGACAATCCCTATGCAGTAGAATTTATCTTATGTGAGCCTGCTTAGCTCAGAGGTTAGAGCATCGCATTTGTAATGCGATGGTCATCGGTTCGATTCCGATAGCCGGCTTTTCTCTATTTATTTTCTTCTAGTTTTTACATGATTGAGAATGCCCTTTTGAAATCCGAAATCAAAGAATATTGTGAAAAATAGATTTTTTATCTTATCGGAACTTCTAACTATGCCATGAAAAGAATCTCTTTTATCTATATAGAATCTTTATATAGAATATATATAGAATAGAAAGGTCTGGATATTTATTCATCTAATTATTCTTTAGAGTATTTAGAGTACAAGTACACTACTTTCGTAAACTTCGCTTCATTTATTATTTAGTTCAGTTTTAGTTTAGGTTTATTCTGTAAAATGAAATTTCATCAATAAGAATTCAATATAAATAAGAAATATAAATAAGAATAAGGAGTCTTTATGTCGCGTTACCGGGGACCTCGTTTCAAAAAAATACGCCGCCTGGGAGCTTTACCGGGACTAACTAATAAAAGGCCTAGAGCCGGAAGTGATCTTAGAAACCAATCACGTTCCGGTAAAAAATCTCAATATCGTATTCGTCTAGAAGAAAAACAAAAGTTGCGTTTTCATTATGGTCTTACAGAACGACAATTACTTAAATACGTTCGTATCGCCGGTAAAGCCAAGGGGTCAACAGGTCAGGTTTTACTCCAATTACTTGAAATGCGCTTGGATAACATCCTTTTTCGATTGGGTATGGCTCCGACTATTCCTGGAGCCCGTCAATTAGTTAACCATAGACATATTTTAGTCAATGGTCGTATAGTAGATATACCAAGTTATCGCTGCAAACCCCGAGATATTATTACGGCGAGGGATGAACAAAACTCTAGAGCTCTGATTCAAAATTCTTTCGATTCATCCTCTCAGGACGAAATGCCAAAACATTTGACTCTTCAACCATTCCAATATAAAGGATTAGTCAATCAAATAATAGATAGTAAATGGGTCGGTTTGAAAATAAATGAATTGCTAGTCGTAGAATATTATTCGCGCCAGACCTAAACCTAACGAAAATAAAAAAAATCACAAGGGTTCGGACAATTTTGATCCCTTTCGTCGAAGTAAATTAACCTAAGGTTAAGATAAATAAGGGTTGGATCCGGATTTTTATCCCATTTAGGTATCATAGAACGAGAGGTAGGTTTTCATTCCTTGTCTACTCTTTTCCTTTCAGTATTTTACATGCCACAACAATTAGGAATAAAATATATATATCAAAGAAAGGTCTAACTGTTGTCTTGTAATATAATTTTATATAGTGCTATTTTACTCTTTTGGTTAGTAAGATCAGTGAATTAGATGAAGGTACGGAAAGAGAGGGATTCGAACCCTCGGTAAACAAAAGCCTACATAGCAGTTCCAATGCTACGCCTTCAACCACTCGGCCATCTCTCCTACATAATGATTATGACCCAAAAACCGAGTGAATAGCGAGCCGGTACTAGTAGATTATTGGATAGGAACGACCAATCAATTCTAATTCTAACTAGAAAAATATATAAATTTTCATCAAAGTCAAAGAAATATCTTTCTTTTGAGGTTATGCGGATAAATAGAAAATAAGAAAACTGTTAGAAAGATTCTATTCATGTTTGCAAAACCAAACCAGCCTTCGCCTCTTTTTCTGTTATTTTATAACGGTACCGGAGGCAATCACTAAATTATAACGAATCAGCTGATTGATAGGTCTATTTTTGCACTTCGGTTAATGGATCTCTTTAGATCACGATTCTATTTAGACTATGATTCCATATCTTAAGAATTCTCAAATTCCTTTCCAGTCCAGTTTTAGAGTTCTCTCTCAACAACAAACCCTACCCTGCAGATCTATTACAAATATTCATATAAATTATATATATAATAATATATATATATAGTTGATTGTATAGTGTATACCTCCTATGCATACAAAATAAAACAGGCGGGTTTTTTCATCGTAGAATGGTTATTCGATCCTTTTTTTTTTCTTCTTTGGATTGGATGAGAATTCAATAAAAAACTTTTCGTTATTATAATCTGTAACTTAAATGAAATTGAATACTTTATTTTGTTGGTATACTACTCCATTTACATTAGGATGAAATCGAAGCGTACTCCAATATTTATTTCTTTGTTTTTTTTTTATTCCTGTCAAAAAAGAACAATTTGAATAAATATAAATATATAAATAAAGGTCCCATATCTTTTTTATTAATGAATCTGTTTTTATGTTATTTCGTACTGTACAATTCTTTTCTTTGTGGGATCGGTTTACCACTAGAGGTAATGAGAATAATTATAGAATGGATTGCTACCTATGCCTAGATCGCGGATAAATGGAAATTTTATTGATAAGACCTTTTCAATTATAGCCAATATTTTATTACGAATAATTCCGACAACTTCAGGAGAAAAAGAGGCATTTACCTATTACAGAGATGGTGCGATTTGATTCTTTTTTTTATTGCTCTCAATCTTACGAGAAAGACACATGATTTGAGATCGGGATAGAAATAAAAATTTTGAAAAAAAAAATCTACGCTTGTTGAAGGTAAAGTTTGGAAATAGAACAATTCCTTCTGTCGTGTATCCTCCATTAATGTAACCTCAGATGCTATGGTTTAATTGTCGACTCTAGTATTGAGCGAAAGGCTACACCTATAGGTTCTGTATTTACAGGTCAATCCTACTCCACCAGTACCAATAGGCCACATAGGGGAAGAGGCACTACACCTAGGAATCAACAACACGAAAACTTTGTTATAAATTATCCCGATCCTGATAAGGATCGGAACTAACAAGAATGGTC